TGTAATAAGCTTTTGATATTCAGCAACCCCGGTTAAAAAATAGTCGCAAAAATCCAAACATTTATCTATCCAGCCATGAGGTAGATCAGCAGCGACTCCTCCGATACGAAAAAAATTATGCATCATGCGCATGCCGGTAGCCGCTTCAAATAGGTCATATATCAATTCTCGTTCTCTAAAAATATAGAAGAAAGGAGTCTGCGCCCCAATATCTGCCATAAAAGGACCAAGCCATAACAAATGGGAAGCGATACGACTCAACTCCAACATAATAGCTCTGATATAGCTAGCCCTTTTAGGTACTTGAATATTGCCTAGCTGTTCGGGCCCGTTTACGGTTATTGCTTCTGTGAACATAGTAGCTAAATAATCCCAACGTGTTACATAAGGCAAATATTGTATAATTGTTCGATTTTCCGCAATTTTCTCCATCCCTCTATGTAAATAACCCAATACTGGTTCGCAGTTAATAACATCTTCACCATCGAGAGTAACGATCAGTCGAAGAACACCATGCATTGATGGGTGGTGAGGGCCCATATTGACTATCATGAGGTCTTTTCTTGTAGTTGGTAGAATCATAAGTTTTTCTCGAGTCGTTCTTCCATGCATTGCTGAAAGTAAAAAGAAAGAAGTTTATCAAAATTTAAACGACTAAGCGCAAACAGTCTCACGCTTCAAATTAACGAGTTTTTATCTTTCGAATATCCAACTCCCCAATTAATTCTTTATAGCGCTCCCTATTTATTTTTGACAAATAGGCCAGCAGTCGTTGACGTTTTCCCAAAATTTTTCGCAAACCTCGCTGAGATGAAAAGTCTTTTTTGTGCAATTCCAAATGTGAAGTGAGTTTCCTTATTTTAGTGGTGAAACTGAATACTTGAAATTCAACAGACCCCCTGGTTTCTTTGTTTTCTTTTTGAGAAATAAATGAAATCGATGAATTTTTGACCATAAAAAAACGCCCCTTGCCCTTTTTACAGATATGGATTTTACCGATCAGTAATAATAATGCCATTAATTTGAATGTGGTATATACAAGAATCTAATCCAAATTTCTTTTTGAACTCCTAATTTCATGAATTCAAATCAATCAATTCAATTTTGAATTGGTTTTCCTATAGGAATAGAAAAGCTTGGTACATTTTTGGATCGAAGAATTTAGACCTAAAATAAAGAAGGTTTCGTTCATTCATTTCGAGATCGAATTCAGACATTATTCATTTGATATTGGATACTATAATGAAATGTGAGATAAGACATCTGATCTGTGTATTTGTTTGCTTTCATATACCCTATTATATATAGGGTATAGGATATACAGAAAAGTGTATTATTAAAAAATTTTTAATCGTGGATACATCTGTATCCTTAACATACCGAAACGGCTGCCATTATTGGTATCAAACCAATAACGATTCATACAAGCTAAATCTTCTAATCGATAATTAGGCCAAAGAAAGAGCTTTAATTTCATTAATTGATTTTTATCTCTATCAAGATGGTTATTGTCATGTAAAACTTGGCTGCTGTTTTTTACGTTACAAAATACCGGATTTGGATCTATATAATTTCTCTTTTTTGAATTGAAACAAATTAGAATTCTCAATTTTCTACGACGTCTAAAGGATAAAATATTTTCGGGAACAAGTAAATCCAAATTATTGTTAGAAGCATGTCCTTGCTCTTGGTATTTTTGATGCTTATTCTTATGAACCAACGAAATACCAACGGTTTGATACATAATAAATTGCCCATCTTTTTGGTCAGACAAACGAATGGGTTCTAGAATCAATACTCCCTTCTTCATAAATTCTGAAAGAGTTAAATTATTATTAATCATCATTATATCCAAACTCATTTGTTTCTTTTGAATCGAGGATAGAGTAATTTTTGGTGAATCTATCAGTTTACGCAGGAGACAATATACATTGATATTATTGATCATTCTTTCATTCAAAGTCTCATCCCATCGCAATTGAAAAAGCAAATAACGTTTCATGAACAAACGCAGTTCCGCTTTCGTGTATTGTTTTTTCTTTTTCCCTTTTTTCATGTTTGATCTTGCATCATTTTCTTCAATATCTTTTGGGGGTGAGAGGACGGATCTCCGCTCTCCTCGACTTGTCGGTTCTTTTTCTTCTTGATTTCGATGCTTTTTATTTGATGCTATCAAAAAATTGTCCTTTTCATTGATCTTTTTATTTGCACTTCTATTTAAATTAAAAAGAAGTAATTTGCTTGGTATAAACCAAGGTTTCATTTTATATGTCTTATAAATTAACAAAAATTCTGGGAAGAACCAAAGTTCCAGATTGGATATGGGATGCTTTAGCATTTTTTCATTCATTCCCATCCAATCGTAAAACCCCTTGTGAGAGTTTGGTAAATTTATCTCTGGGATCTTAAGATAAAAAAAATATTTTTTAGAAATTATTTGAGAATTTTTAGTACGAATTTGAGTATTTTGATTCCTATTGGTATCGATTATGATCCAGGCCTCAATATCGATTTTTTGTATAAGATCAAATTGCAAAATTTTCCAATCAAAATATTTTCTATCGGCCGGTTTTTCCATATGGATCTTTCCTAGATCATTTTTAATAGGGATGTTCCTCAGCATATCAAAAAAATTTTTTTTAGGCGTGTTATAATAAAATTCTTGGTTCGTATTTCCTTGAAGGGGAGATCCATAAAAAAAGCATTCCGTTTTCTTTTCATAATGAATAAATTTATATGCTAAAAGATCAGATCGATAGTATTTTATAAAATTATCTTTTTGATTAGATAATGAATATACTTCCAATTTTTTTTGTTTTTTGGAATTCATTAATGGTTTTTTTTCATATGAATGCCGTTTGCTAAAATTTGCCTTTTTAGCTATACGATGCTGACGAAATGTATTTCGCCATTTTTCTGGTATTAATCTAGACCATCCAATCTGAGATAAATGGTATTGATAATGTCCTCTTAACCGGCTTTTCCATGGATTCATTTCAGAACTCGGAAGTTTGTTATCTGCTGATTTCGAATCAAGCATTCCTTGTGTTTCAAAAGAATCCTTTATTTTAGCCTTAAGGAAAAAGGGGATTCGTTGATATTGAAGAACAAATCTTAACGAGTTAATAACTTGGATTTTTCCTAATTTATAAAATACATATGGTTGTGGTACGTAGGATAAGTCATAAAAAATATGTGAATTTGCTTTAATATTACTAATATTCTCAAGTTCCTTTCTTAGAATTATACTCGAAATAGACGGAATTTTAGTTTTCTTTTTTTTATTAATTCTTTCTTGTTTTCTTTCATTATTGTAAATGGATTTATCAATAATTTTTTTTGTTAATTTAAGAAAAAGTTTTGTATTTATTCTGGCAATATTAATGATATATAAAAATATACCCGTGTATATTTTTTCAATGAAAAATTTTACAAAAGGGGATAATTTACAGATTAATCGAGCATTTCTTCTTTTTAACATTTTAACCATTTGCTGTTTTTCTAATTTTTTAGCATTATAACTTGTAGGACTAAGATTATTTATTCTTGGAGTTACTTTTTTTTTCTCTTTTGTGATTCTTTCTATTTGAGTTCGAATTGTACTTGTTCTATCAGCCAGATCCTTCATTTTTTTTTCTGTCAACGAAGAGTTTGTCCAACCCGGAGATGCAATTTGAATTTGACTAAATGATTCGTGAATCGTTTGATTGTTTATTATGGAACCTTTTTCTTCTTTAATTTCGCTTGATTTATCGACTCCGACTTCTCTTAATCTGAATAATAGAATTGGATTTACTTTTGAAAGTTCTTTTATTATTCTTTTTCTAAAAAAAACACTTTGGATAACCCATTTTTTTGTTTCTTTTGAAACTTTTCGAAGTAATTTTGTTTTTACTTTGAAAACTTTTAGAACTCGAAAATACTTCTTTTTAAATTTTCCAATTTTTTTTGCGAATTCCTTTAAAATGGGTTTAAAAAAGGAAGGTTTTTTTCGGGGTGAACAAAAGGGGAGTTCCGTTTCCATTCCCCAAACTGTTAAAAAACAAGAATCACCTTTTTCTTTTGTTTTTTTCATTAGATCTTTCTGAGAGGATTGTAGTTTCGATTTGTGCCAAGGTTTAAGACAGAAAGGAAATACGATTTTTATTTGAATACCTTCTGTCAACCAATTTTTTGGAAATTCGGTTTCGGATAATGGAATACCATTATAGGTGCATTTAATATAGATCTCTTTATTCCATTCTTGGAAATCCTCAGCCCATTCAGGACGTTGCAATAGGAATATACGTCCAACATTTTTGGCAATTATCAATGAAGGTAATAGAATATATTTTCTAAAAATAGATTGAGTTATTAACACGCAACCTCTTATTCCTTGCGCAAATGGAATACGATTCCAATCCTCTGCGATTTTTATTCGTGCTTTTTCCTTTCTTTTGTTGGTTTCTTGTTTTTCTTCTCTTTTTGTTTGTTCTTTTGTATACTCTCCAGTTTTGAATGCTTCCCCTTTATCCAACCCATTTTTAAAAATTAGTTTAATCAACCCGGAAATATTAAAATAAAAGGGAGGGGATTTTTGTCGTCTCTCCAAAAAAAGGGGGGACTTCGCATTTGCTTGAAATAATTCGAAAATAACCACTTTACGCCTTTGAGCCCGCATAGAACCTTTGATTATACCGCGCCGAAAGTCTGATTGTTGTGAATAGCGCATTAAAGTCACGTCGGTTTTTATATCGGACATTTTACTATTCGTAGTCTTAGCAGTACCTTTTGTAGCAGTCAAAATGACTACACGCTTGCCCCTTCTTGAACGAATTTGATGACCTATTGGTATGTCTTCTTTATATTTTCTTGATTGTTGTTCTAAATCGGTGATTAATTTGTATGACCATCGGGGGACTTTTTTATTGATTTCTTTTATTCTAATCGATTTTCTATTAATTTTTTGACCATTAGCATCAGTTACAATTTTATTTAAATTTAATAAATAGTTAAAATAT